TAGCCCAGAAAATCGAGCGAATGATTGGATAATTGGTTTATATGGATCCTTACTGGTTGAGACCATACGTAAAAATGAAATTGCCAAAAATTTATAAGGTAATATTTCCATTTATTTAGCAGAAGAGGCGCACCTTTTGATGCCAGAATTAATTTTTCTTGATACCTAACATAATGCATGAACGGATCTTTGAACAACCATAGGACAATTGAAAAATCATTAGAAAAGATTTCTACAATATTTTTTATTTTTCTATAAAAATATATTCGCTCAAAAAGAATTCCAGAAGATATTGATCGTAAATGAGAAGATTGGTTACAAAGAAAAATTAAGATAGATTCGTATTCACATACATAATAATTGTATAGAAACAATAATAATCTTTGATTCCTTTTTGAAACAATGGAAATGGCTTTCTTTTGAGTTGGGGTAATAAAACTATTTAAATTGTAATACTCATAAAGAAAGAATCTTAATAAGTGCAAAGAAGAGGCATCTTTGACCCAGTAGCGAATAGTTTGAACCAATATTTCCAGATGGATGGGCTGGGGTATTAGTATATCTGATACATAATTTAAATGTACAAAATTATTTTCTAAAAAAGGAAATATTGAATGAATTGATCGTAAATTATGCACTTTTACTATTTTTTTACTTTCTAAAGAAGATACTAAGTGTAGGGAAAATGGAATTTCCACAATGACTGAAATGACTGAAAATCCCTCTGATATTATTTGATAATATAAATTCTTATTATGCCCCCAAAGGGGATTTTCGTTGTAATCATTAGTAGAAATAACCAAATGATTTGGTTGACACATTCGAGTAATTAAACGTTTCGCAATTAGTGAACTGGATTTATTGTAATAACCACCAATATTATTCACAAAAATGGATTTATTTAAAACATGATCATGAGCAAGTGCATAAATATACTCCTGAAAGATAAGTGGATATAGGAAGTCATGTTGCCGAAATTTATCGAGTTCTAAATATCCTTGAAACTCCCCCATTTTAAATTAGAATTTGAACCAAAGATAGGTGATTTCTTAGATTATAAAATGATACATAGTGCGATACGGTCAAAACAAGGTATTATATATCTAGTAAGAAAAGAATGGATACCTCGGAAACAGGTAAGCTTATCAACAGATTCTCTATCCTCTCTTTTTTCATCCAATGGGTTTATTTTCCATATATAGGATAACAAGATGGTTAGAAATCCTTTATTTTTTCAGCCCAATCGCTCTTTTTGATTTTGGAAAAAAGATGATCTTTATCAATATACCACTTCTTCTATACATTTATCTCCAATCCATAATGGAGAATAGCTAATCATAGTTAGGATTCAGTAAAAAAATCGATAATCTACTCATAGGAGAAGCCTTTCCCGCATTAGGCACTAATATATTTTTAACGTCTAATTAGATCGGGTAATCATTCAAATTAAGAACAGAAGCCCGTTGCTTTTTGTTTCCCTATAATTGGAGCCATATGGCTCTATCCATTTATTGACTCGACCCAACTTTGAATTTATTTTTTTCTGTTCCAAGACTTCAAAACAAGTCTTTGGACCAATCCGGTAAGAATCAAATATTCTTAAAATTCTCCATTGATACGACATGCTATTTTTTCCATTCATTCCCTTTCAGGATCAGTCGTAGTCTTACAACCTCTACCAATGGTATGGACGAATCCCTTGCTTCATCAAAATGTGTAAAAGATCCTAGCCGCACTTAAAAGCCGAGTACTCTACCGTTGAGTTAGCAACCCGAATAAAATAAAAATATAAAAAAATTAGTATGTGGAGATACAGTCGAAATCAAAATAAATAAATTTGATTGCATGACACAATCAAAACCTTGAACTAACAATAATAGAACAAAGAAAACATTTTTATTGATTCTGAACTGAACATAAAAATGAGGAGATTCAGATGAGGGGGGATAAATAGATTTATACACGATCAAATTATATTTGTTCGATACACTGTTGTCAATATAAATATTGCGAAAATAATACAATGGTAAAAATTGAATGAAATTCAACGAAAAAAAAAGAAGGACTGGTGTTGGATTAACACTACATAGATAATATATATATAGATATATTAAAGGGTGTAGATAGGGGAATATGAATCAAAAAAGTAGGAAAAAAGGATCGGAGTTATTCAATCAATATAAGTGGATCAAATAAGTTAAGAAAGCTTGATTCCGGGGTTATTGTTTGTTAGTAGAGTTCCAACGAAAACCACCCGATTGAAGGTAATATCAGAATTTTATATTTTGAGATCAAATTATATATTTATAATTAAATTATATATTTCTTTTGGTCTATTAGATAACGTATGGATGGGATTATATGGGAATAAAAAATAGGTATGAATACAGTAAGAGAAAGAGAAGTAGCATTAGTTATAGTATAATAAAGTTAGGCTATATATGAATGATACCCCCTATAATTTACTATAATTTAATTAACTGAATTTAGTTTGATTAAAGCGAAGTTCCTTAAAAATCTCTGCTTTCTTTGAAATATCATGAACAGTTCCTGTAGGTTGAGCGCCCTTTTCAAGGAAATAGAGAATAGCAGGAACATTTGAATAAGTTTGATTCTTTATCGGATCATAAAAACCAACTTTCCGAAGATCTCTTCCTTCTCTTCGGAATCGAACATCAATTGCAACGATTCGATAGACGGCTCATTGGGATAGATGTAGATGAACAATACCCCCCCCCCTAGAAACGTATAAGAAGTTTTCTCCTCGTACGGCTCAAGAAAAAATGATTAGAAGTTATGTCTATGTATAGAATTATCATAGCAAATAGATCCATAAAATCATCCAAGCAATTAGACTAGAATTTGAGTCTTTTTTCTTTCCTAAAAAAAGTTTGTACTCATAACTCAAGTTGGATAACTTCCAAATAGCTCAAAGAAAATCCTTAAGCATTTCATTTATTGAGTGGTCTCTAACCCCCTTTTTGTCTTGTTTAGAATATTTTTTTTATTCGTCTTTAGTTGTTGAGACAATTAAAAATGATGTTTCCTTGTTCCAAAATCCTTTATCTTTTCTTTGAATCATTGGGTTTAGACATTACTTCGGTGATCCTTAATCCTTTCAAAATGGCAGCAACATACCTTTTTTGTGATTTCTTTCTATCAAAGAATCATAAGAACGGTTGATTCCCGCGTGTTACACTTTTGACCGAAAAAGTTTTATCAAGTCCAAAAAAAAAATTTTATTATGAAAACTTTCTTGAATTGAATCCTTTCGATTTCTATATCAAAGATATACTTACGAAGTTGGAACAACTTATTCATTGGCACTAACCCTAGACCCTTGCCCTTGAGAAATTAATTAATACTTTCTACTCGAGCTCCACCATGTACTATTTACATTATAACTCCAAAAAGGCTGAGGTTTCTAGTTGAGTAGAACAAAGGATGTTGAGCCAAGAGCACTTTCATTCCTAATAAAATGGTGGATTCTTACATCCACAGCGGATCATGTCCTTCAAGTCGCACGTTGCTTTCTACCACATCGTTTCAAACGAAGTTTTACCATAACATTCCTCTCGTGTGGAACCAGTATGTAATTGATTCAATTATGGAATCATGAATAGTCATTGGTTCTGTCGGTAAATAGTAATCTATGCCCTTCTATATGGTTACCAATGGGTAGATATTTTCTGAAAAAGTCTCAACAATAATTTATTAATCTCCATATTCATATTTCTAAATGTAATAAATAATTTCTATATGTCTATATTTCTATTTCATTAACAACAAATTAATTAGTTCTTCTTTGAATCTCCATGACTCAATAGGATCGATTCATCTATCTCACACTTCTTCAAATATAAAGGATTCAGAACAAGCCATTAAAAAGATTTATAAAACTTTAATTAAAACAATTTACTACTTCCACATCATTATTAAAATATGAAAATAATGTTTTTGACTGAGTACCACATTGCTTTATCAAAGATAAATCCATGGTTCTTTTTGAATTAAACCACCAACGATTAAAAATTAACTTCAATACGAATATACGGGGGGATGGGCCTAGAATGAAAGGCCATCCTACCTTTTTTATTCAAAATTATTGCGATCTATGTTCCTATCTAACCTGGATCATAAATAGATTAAGTTACATCTGGGTATCTCAATTCAGCTTGCAAAAAAAAAGATGATTCAGAGGCATCAGCAAAAATGAATAAAAAGAATCCCATTCTATTCAATATTAGAATCTTAAACAAAGGAAAGGGCTGTTCAAAAAAGCAATCTTTTTTCTGATATTGATATAATATAATGGGTGCTCTGGGACGGAAGGATTCGAACCTCCGAATAGCGGGACCAAAACCCGTTGCCTTACCACTTGGCCACGCCCCATTTAGATTTCTATCTCTAAACTAATAAACACTAATATTAGTAGTGGTTGTTCGTCAATTCCAGTGCAAATCCATATCTACGGAATCTATTGTTGATAGGATTTTGCCACGTGTAGATATAGAATTAACCTGGAATTGATTGATCATTACATATAATTTAATTAAGATATATTTTTATAAAAGAAAGTATTATTTCTTCTATTCTCGTTTGAGAATGGAAGGATTTTTTATTGGGTGAGTGAGTTCAAAGGCTTTTTCGGTCTACTTTCCCTTCGTCATTATTTTTTGCCTTATATCAATAATATCAATAAGATATTAATAACTCAATCAAAATGCAATTATCTACAATAACAACACCTTTGCTATGCTTAATATTTTTAGTTTTATCGGTATCTGCCTTAATTCTGCCCTTTATTCGAGTAGTTTTTTCTTTGCCAAATTACCCGAGGCCTACGCTTTTTTAAATCCAATTGTAGATTTTATGCCAGTTATACCTTTGCTGTTTTTTCTCTTAGCCTTTGTTTGGCAAGCTGCTGTAAGTTTTCGATGAGATTTTGAATACTGTCCTAGAATCCTAGAAAAATTCATGATTTATTCGAGAAATACATT